ATATGAAATCCAACCCTGGAAATACAGAATCCCAATTTTTTTTACTACCCGGAGCTTCGATACATTTCGAAATCGAGAGATGTCTACCGGGGGAGGTTCTATCAGACAACAATTAGCCAATCTAGATTTACGAATTATTATAGACTATTCATTGGTAGAATGGAAAGAATTGGAGGAAGAGGAACCCACAGGGAATGAATGGGAAGATCGAAAAGTTGGAAGAAGAAAAGATTTTTTGCTTAGACGCATGGAATTGGCTAAGCATTTTATTCGAACAAATATAGAACCAAAATGGATGGTTTTGTGTCTATTACCAGTTCTTCCTCCTGAGTTGAGACCAATCTATCATATAGATGAGGATAAACTAGTGACCTCGGATATTAATGAAATCTATAGAAGAATTATCTATCGGAATAATACTCTTACAGATCTATTAACAACAAGTATAGCTACGCCAGAAGAATTAATAATATCTCAGGAAAAATTGTTACAAGAAGCCGTGGATGCACTTCTTGATAATGGAATCTGCGGACAACCAATGAGGGATGATCATAATAGAGTTTACAAGTCGCTTTCAGATGTAATTGAAGGCAAAGAAGGAAGAGTTCGGGAGACTCTGCTTGGTAAACGGGTCGATTATTCAGGGCGGTCCGTGATTGTCGTGGGCCCTTCACTTTCATTACATCGATGTGGATTGCCTCGCGAAATAGCAATAGAACTTTTCCAGGCATTTGTAATTCGTGACCTAATTAGAAAACATCTTGCTTCGAACATAGGAGTTGCTAAGAGTCAAATTCGGAAAAAAAAACCGATTGTATGGGAAATACTTCAGGAAATTCTGGATGACCATCCTGTATTGCTGAATAGAGCGCCTACTCTGCATAGATTAGGCATACAGGCATTCCTCCCCGTTTTAGTGGAAGGACGCGCTATTTGTTTACATCCATTAGTTTGTAAGGGCTTCAATGCAGACTTTGACGGGGATCAAATGGCTGTTCATGTGCCTTTATCTTTGGAGGCTCAAGCAGAGGCACGTTTACTTATGTTTTCTCATATGAATCTTTTGTCTCCAACTATTGGGGATCCCATTTCGGCACCAACTCAAGATATGCTTAGTGGACTCTATGTCTTAACGAGTGGAAATCGTCGGGGTATTTGTGTAAATAGGTATAATCCATGTAATCGTAGAAACTATCAAAATGAAGATAATAACTATAAGTATACAAAAAAAAAAGAACCCTTTTTTTGTAATCCCTATGATGCAATTGGAGCTTATCAGCAAAAACGAATCAATTTAGGTAGTCCTTTGTGGCTGCGGTGGCGACTAGATCAACGCGTTATTGCTGCAAGAGAAGTTCCCATCGAAATTCACTATGAATCTGTGGGGACTTATTATGAGATTTATGGACACTATCTAATAGTACGAAGTATAAAAAAAGAAATTCTTTATATATATATTCGAACCACTCTTGGTCATATTTCTCTTTATCGAGAAATAGAAGAAGCCATACAGGGGTTTTGGCAGGGCTGTTGTAATTCTATGCTACCAACGGGAATTCGAGTCTCTCCGGGTTAACTAGGACCAAAATTCTAGGACCATAATTGCGGAATTTCTACGTGAATCAAGATCTAGAAAAGGAAGTTTTCCAATCACTGACTCAAGCCCATTGTCAAATTCTACTCAGCGCAATATGGAGGTACTGATGGCAGAACGGCCCACTCAGGTCTTTCACAATAAAGTGATAGACGGAACTGCCATGAAACGACTTATTAGTCGATTTATTGATCACTATGGAATAGGATATACATCACATATCCTGGATCAAGTAAAGACTCTGGGTTTCCGACAAGCTACCGCCGCATCCATTTCATTAGGAATTGATGATCTTTTAACAATACCTTCTAAAAGATGGCTAGTTCAAGACGCTGAACAACAAAGTTTTATTTTGGAAAAACACCATCATTATGGGAATGTACACGCGGTAGAAAAATTACGTCAATCGATCGAAATATGGTATGCCACAAGTGAATATTTGCGACAAGAAATGAATCCTAATTTTCGGATGACCGATCCTTTTAATCCAGTCCATATAATGTCTTTTTCGGGAGCCAGAGGAAATGCTTCTCAGGTACATCAATTAGTAGGTATGAGAGGATTAATGTCGGATCCCCAAGGGCAAATGATTGATTTACCCATCCAAAGCAATTTACGCGAAGGACTCTCTTTAACAGAATACATTATTTCTTGCTACGGAGCCCGTAAAGGGGTTGTGGATACCGCTATCCGAACCTCAGATGCAGGATATCTCACGCGCAGACTTGTTGAAGTAGTTCAACACATTGTTGTACGTCGAACAGATTGTGGCACCGTTCGAGGTATTTCTGTAAGTCCTCGAAATGGAATGATGGCAGACAGGATTTTTATCCAAACATTAATTGGCCGTGTATTAGCAGATGATATATATATAGGTTCGCGGTGTATTGCTACTAGAAATCAAGATATTGGGGTTGGACTTGTCAGTAGATTCATAACTTTTAGAGCACAACCAATCTCTATTCGAACCCCCTTTACTTGTAGGAGTACATCTTGGATTTGTCAATTATGTTATGGCCGGAGTCCAGCTCATGACGACCTGGTCGAATTGGGAGAAGCCGTAGGTATTATTGCAGGTCAATCTATTGGAGAACCGGGCACTCAATTAACATTAAGAACTTTTCATACCGGCGGAGTATTCACAGGGGGTACTGCAGAACATGTGCGAGCCCCTTCTAATGGAAAAATAAAATTCAACGAGGATTTGGTTCATCCGACACGTACACGTCATGGACATCCTGCTTTTCTATGTTCTAGAGACTTGTATGTAACTATTGAGAGTGAAGATATTATACACAATGTGTGTATTCCGCCCAAAAGTTTTCTTTTAGTTCAAAACGATCAATATGTAGAATCAGAACAAGTGATTGCTGAGATTCGTGCGAGAACATCCACTTTGAATTTGAAAGAGAAGGTTCGAAAACATATTTATTCTGACTCAGAGGGCGAAATGCACTGGAATACTGATGTGTACCATGCACCTGAATTTACATATGGTAATATTCATCTCTTACCAAAAACAAGTCATTTATGGATATTATTAGGGGAGCCCTGGAGATACAGTCTAGGCCCCTGTTCGATCCACAAGGATCAAGATCAAATGAACGCTTATTCTCTTTCTGTCAAGCCAAGATATATTGCTAACCCCTCAGTAACTAATAATCAAGTTAATCAAGTGAGACACAAATTTTTTAGTTCGTATTTTTCTGGTAAAAATCAAACAGGAGATAGGATTCCTGATTATTCAGAACTTAATCGAATGACATGTACGGGTCGTTATAATCTCAGATATCCGGCCATTCTCGACGGCAATTCTGATTTATTGGCAAAGAGGCGAAGAAATAGATTCATCATTCCACTCGAATCGATTCAAGAAGGCGAGAACCAACTAATACCTTCTTCAGGTATCTCAATGGAAATCCCCAGAAATGGTATTCTCCGTAAAAATAGTATTCTTGCTTATTTCGATGATCCTCGATATATAAGAAAGAGCTCAGGACTTACTAAATATGAGACTAGAGAACTGAATTCAATCGTCAACGAAGAGGATTTGATTGAGTATCGAGGAGTCAAGGTATTTTGGCCAAAATACCAAAAGGAAGTAAATCCATTTTTTTTTATTCCCGTGGAAGTCCACATTTTGGCCGAATCTTCTTCCATAATGGTACGGCACAATAGTATTATTGGGGCAGATACACAAATCACTTTAAATAGAAGAAGTCGGGTAGGCGGATTGGTCCGAGTGAAGAAAAAAGCAGAAAAAATCAAACTGATAATCTTTTCTGGAGATATCCATTTTCCTGGAAAGACAAATAAGGCATTCCGATTGATACCACCAGGAGGGGTAAAACCAAATTCCAAAGAATACAAAAAATTGAAAAATTGGCTTTATATCCAACGAATGAAACTTTCCAGGTATGAAAAAAAGTATTTTGTTTTGGTTCAACCTGTAGTCCCATATAAAAAAACGGATGGTATAAATTTAGGAAGACTTTTCCCGCCGGATCTCTTGCAGGAAAGTGATAATCTACAACTTCGAGTTGTCAATTATATCCTTTATTACGACCCAATTCTTGAAATTTGGGACACAAGTATTCAATTAGTTCGGACTTCTTTAGTGTTGAATTGGGACCAAGACAAAAAGATCGAAAAGGCCTGTGCTTCCTTTGTTGAAATAAGGACAAATGGTTTGCTTAGATATTTTCTAAGAATCGACTTAGCGAAGTCACCTATTTCTTATACCGGAAAAAGGAACGATCTGTCGGGTTCAGGATTGATCTCTGAGAAGGGATCAGATCGTGCTAATGTCAATCCGTTTTCTTCCATTTATTCCTATTCCGAGGCAAGGATTCAAGAATCCCTTAATCCAAATCAAGGAACTATCCATACGTTGTTGAATCGAAATAAGGAATCTCAATCTTTGATAATTTTGTCATCATCCAATTGTTTTCGAATAGGCCCATTCAACGATGTAAAATCTCCCAATGTGATAAAGGAATCAATCAAAAAGAACCCCCTAATTCCAATTAGTAATTCCTTGGGCCCGTTAGGAACAAGCTTTCCAATTTATAATTTTGATTTATTTTCCCATTTAATAACCCATAATCAGATCTTGGTAACTAACTATTTGCAACTTGACAATTTAAAACAGATTTTTCAAATACTTAAATATTATTTACTGGATGAAAATGGTCAAATTTATAATCCCTATTCATGCAGTAACATCATTTTGAATCCATTCCATTTGAATTGGTATTTTCTCCATTACAATTATTGTGAAGAGACATCTACAATCGTTAGTCTTGGGCAGTTTCTTTGTGAAAATGTATGTATAGCCAAAAAAGGACCGCATTTAAAATCGGGTCAAGTTCTAATTGTTCAAGTTGACTCTGTGGTAATACGATCA